TTGTTAATTCGTTTCTATATTCTATATCTAATTGATACGTCATTGAATTAGTATAATTGATACGTCATTGAATTAGTATCATATATTACAACGAGATGTAAAACAAACAAGTCATGTGTGCATTTGTTTGCTTTCATATACCATATCTGGTATAGGATATATAAGAATCATCAACGAATTTTTAACCGTGGGTACATATGTATCCTTAACATATTGAAACGACTGCCATTATTGGTATCAAACCAATAACGATTCATACAAGCTAAATCTTCTAATCGATAATTGGGCCAAAGAAAGAGTTTTAATTTAATTAATTTATCTTTATCAAGGTCTTTATTTTCATCTAAAAATCCACCCCAAGTTTTTAACTTGTTAACATTACAAAATATTTTATTTTTATTCACACCGTGTGTAATCTTTAAATTGAAACAAATTAGAATTCTCAATTCTCTACGATGTCTAGACAATAAAATATTTTCAGGAACAAGCAAATCATAATGATTTTTGTCTCTATTTCCAGTTATCCTTTGATGATGTCTTGAAATGGATTCATCAAAATCCTTCTTATCAACATATCTTTGTTCTCGGTATCTTTGATTAGTTTGATGCCTACTCTTATGAATTAATGAAATACCTATGGTTTGATACATAATAAACTGTCCATCATTTTTTACAGACAGACGAAGGGGTTCAATAATAAATATACCCCTTTTCATTAATCCTGTAAGAGTTAAATTCTTCTGAATCAGCATTATATTCAGATTCATTTCTCTCCTTTGAATAGAGGATATAGTAATTTTTCTTGGATTTCTCAGTCTAAGCAGGAGACAATATACTTTGATATTGTTGATCATTCTTTGATTCAAAGCATCATCCCATCTTAATTGAAAAAGGAAATACCTTTTCAAGAATAAATCTAGTTCTGCTTCCGTATTACTTTTGTATTGTTTTTTTTTTTTAGGTTTTTTTATGTCTGATTCCGAATAATCTTCTTCAATATCTTTTTGTTGGTTTGAGAGAACAGATGCAAGATTTCCTTGGTTTTGTGCAATTGATCTAAGATCTCTTTGGCCGGTGGATTCTTTTTCTTTTTGATTTTGATTCTTTAATTCCAATTTTTTTTTTTCATTCGGTGGTATAACCCCTTTTTGCTTTCTATTGGTGTTTTTATTTTCACTAACATTTTCATTTATATTAAAATTTAAAAAAAGTAATTTGCTCGGTATAAACCACGGTTTAATTTTATATGCATTATAAAGTAGTACAAATTCTGGGAAGAACCAAAGTTCCAGATTCGATATAGGACAATTTAGTATTTCTTCATTCATTCCTAGCCAATCAAAAAATCTTTTTTTTTTATTAGGTGAATTGATTTCTTGATCTTGATAAATTGTAAGATAAAAAAGATTTTTTTTATCAATTTTATCAATTATTTCATAATTATTAGTCCCGGTCTTAGTATTTTTATTATTGTTGGTATCGATCTTGATCCAGGCCTCAATATTTATTTTCTTTCTAAGACAAAAATGGATAATTTTCCAATCAAAACATTTTCTATCCGGATTTTTTTCCATATAAATAAGATCACTTTTTCCTAGATAATTTTTGATAGGGATATCCCCTAATACATCAAAAAATTTGCTTTTATGTGTGTTGTAATTATAAAAATTCTCTTGATTCTTAGTTAGTTGGAATGGTGATCCGTAAATATATGGATCCCTCTTAGTTTGATAATTAATAGATCTATAAGATAAAAGATTATATCTATAGTATTTTTTAAAATTATCTTTTTGATTTGATAATGAATATACTTTGTAATCATTGTAATCATTTTGTTTTTTGTAATGAATTAATTGGTCTTTTTCATATGAATTTTTTTTGTTTAAATCTTGATTTTGAATTGTACGACATTGATTGATTCTAGTTCGCCATTTTTGTGCTATTAATCTAGACCATCTAATCTGAGAGAAATCGTATTGATATTGATAATGACCTCTTAACCAGATTTTCCATTGATTTATTCCAGAATTTATAAATTTCTTATGTCTTAATTCAGAATGAATTATTCCTTGTGTTTCAAAATAATCTTTTATTGAAGTCTTAAGAAAAAAAAATGTTCGGTGATATTTAAGAATAGATTTTAATTTATACAAGTTAAGAACTTGGGTTTGTGATAATTTGTAAAATACATATGCTTGTGACAAGACGGATAAGTCACAAAAATTCTGTGAATTCTTATTACTAATATTATAAAGTGACTTGTTTATAGTCGAAATAAAGTGAATTGTATTTTGATTTGTTTTATTAATTCTTTCTTGATTTATTTTATTATTATAAATAGATTTATCAATAATTTTTTTTGTTGATTCAAAAAAAAGTTGTATATTAATTCTGAGAATATTAATGATAGATAGAAGGATCTCTACGTATACCCCCTTAGTCAAAAAAGTAAAAAATTTTAGAAAATAATGTAATTTTCGGATTAATCGAGCGTTTCGTC